TGTGAATAAATTGAAAGAAACCTCAGATTCATACTAGAACTACGATGATTTAATAAAATAAAGCCCAAGCTAAAGGCAAAGGTTCTCTGAGTAAGAACCATTTGATCATCACTTATTTAATGATAATGAATGGATGTAATTAATGACTCAACAAAATCTAAAGCAATGGGCGTCCTTCGACCAAAAAGGATCTGAAGAAAAAAAAATCGTTTGAGTTAGAAAATACCTATTTGAATTTTATTTTTGAGTCCGGTCACGAGGTCTGACTGAATAGTAGGTATGAATCATAGTTCAAATATTTCTTTTATTAATCTATTCTAGATATTCATATTCTGTGCTCCAGATACTAGAATAAATATCTGACGAAGTAGAATCATCTTGATAAAGATGACAGACCCATTCTCTGTATTATCAATAGGATCAATTATCACAAGTCACACACTCATATTCCGGAAATGCCGAAACAAAAAAATTCCACGGTCGAACTACCAGAATGGTCTAGAAATCTGAATGAACCTAATTCATTGAAATTCCATCCAGCAAAACGGAAGAATTATAAATTTCCAAAATGATAGATAGGAATATCGCAAATAGAGCCATTGCGACTCCCATAAGTGGTGTAGTCCCCCAGCCCGGAGCTACTTTACCATATTCCGAATTCAATGGTTTCAATAAATCTCCTACAGTAGTTCGTCTTGGCCTAGGTCTAGAACTATCCTCAACGGTTTGTGTAGCCATAAATTTAATGATTGGTTAAGATCTGTTGACTTTGTATACCATTTCGTTGTAGTTGTAAATAAACGATCTTATCGTAGATCCATTGTTATCTTGAAATTATCTAGAAATGGAAACAGCAACCCTAGTCGCCATCTCCATATCCGGTTTACTTGTAAGCTTTACTGGGTACGCCTTATATACTGCTTTTGGGCAACCCTCTCAACAATTAAGAGATCCATTTGAAGAACACGGGGACTAGTTGAAGTAATGAGCCTCCCTATAGGGAGGCTCATTACTTCAACTTGAGATAATGAAAAATCATTTCATTTTTTTAGTCGGAACCTTAGGCGGTTCTCGAAAAAAGATAGCGAAAAAAATGATCCCTAAAGTCGAGACTAAGAGGAATGTATAAACCAATGCTTCCATAGATTCGATCGCGGTTTACAATTATAGCTTCCACACCTATTAATTTTTGATCATTTACCATAGAAAGAAAGGGAAAGAGTGAAAGAAAAGATGGTGATTTAATCAAGTCAAGATTTATCCGGTACTCTATGTGATAATGTCATAAAATAAAAAAAAAATAGAGGCGAAAGATACCAGAATAATATTGTCTCAGACTACTTGTCTCTTTGTAGTTGGATCTCCAAGTTTTTGGAATGCTCCAAATTCCACTTGAGCATCCAAATCCGGATCAATACCAGCAAAAACATCTCTGAACAAAGTTCTAGCGCCATGCCAAATGTGCCCGAAAAAGAAGAGCAAAGCAAACGTGGCATGCCCAAAAGTGAACCAACCCCTTGGACTGCTCCTAAAAACACCATCTGATTTCAAAGTAGCCCGGTCTAATTCAAAAATTTCACCTAATTGGGCACGTCTAGCATATTTTTTCACAGTAGCAGGATCGCTATAACTGACTCCATTGAGTTCGCCACCATAGAACTCAACAGTTACACCTACTTGTTCAACACTATACTTTGATTCTGCCCTTCTAAAAGGAACGTCGGCTCTCACAATTCCGTCTCCATCTACCAAAACTACCGGGAATGTTTCAAAAAAAGTAGGCATACGACGTACAAAAAGCTCGCGACCTTCTTTATCTCTAAAGATGGGGTGTCCTAACCATCCAACAGCTATTCCATCCCCGTTGTCCATTGAGCCTGCTCTGAATAATCCCCCCTTTGCCGGATTATTACCAATGTAATCATAAAAAGCTAATTTTTCGGGAATTTTAGACCAAGCTTCCGATAAACTCAGATTTTCGGCTAGTGCTGCGCCAACTCTTCGATATATTTCTTGCTGAAAGTATCCCTGATCCCACTGATAACGAGTGGGACCAAATAATTCGATTGGGGTAGTCGCTGACCCATACCACATGGTTCCAGCAACAACGAAAGCTGCAAAAAAAACAGCAGCGATACTGCTGGAAAGTACAGTTTCAATATTGCCCATACGTAATCCTTTGTATAGGCGTTGAGGCGGACGAACACTAAGATGAAATAGACCCGCTAATATGCCCAATGTACCCGCTGCAATATGATGAGAGGCTATTCCCCCCGGAACAAAAGGATCAAAACCCTCTGCGCCCCATGCTGGATTTACAGATTGTACTTTTCCAGTTAGCCCATAAGGATCGGACACCCATATTCCAGGACCATACAAGCCTGTTACATGAAATGCGCCAAAGCCAAAGCAAGCCAACCCTGAGAGAAATAAATGAATTCCAAAGATCTTGGGCAAATCCAAAGAAGGTTTTCCCGTACGTTCATCACAGAATATTTCTAGGTCCCAATACACCCAATGCCAGATAGCTGCTAAGAAGCACAAGCCAGAAAATACGATATGCGCTCCTGCCACACCTTCATAACTCCAAATACCCGGATTCGTTATAGTTCCTCCTGAAATACTCCACCCACCCCATGAATTGGTTATTCCTAAACGAGTCATGAAGGGTATAACGAACATACCCTGTCTCCACATTGGATCAAGAACAGGGTCAGAGGGATCAAAAACTGCTAATTCGTATAGAGCCATCGAGCCAGCCCAACCAGAAACTAAAGCCGTATGCATTATATGGACAGAAAGCAATCGGCCGGGATCATTCAATACGACAGTATGAACACGATACCAAGGTAAACCCATGGAAATACCCCTTTTTATCAAATAAAAAAAAAAATGGACACTATGTAACTTTATCGCATTGGAAAAGACTATACTATTATGTTATGCACCTAACCTTTTCCGTAGATTCTGTATGAGAAAAGGTTAATATTTATTTCGTTCCATTGAAAATAACGGAACAATTCTGTTCGTAAGAACAAAGAGAGGCAGATCTATTCTATACCCGATAAGTACCAATACGCAATGGGGCTTGGTCCCCCTTTTTTGGGAACGAATGCATAAATACTTGTTTATCATTCAAATGATCGACCCGTTCATGAAAATTTTTTATTTATTCATTCTGTCTTCTTCTATCAATCTTTCATACAATCTATGTATAAAATAGACTAAAAAAAAAAAATGATGAAGACAATAAACCATTGGTACGTTTCCATATTAAAGCGAAGTATAGTACTTAACTTTTTTTCTTTAATTTAATGCCCATTGGTGTTCCAAAAGTACCTTTTCGGAATCCTGGAGAGGAAGATGCAGTTTGGGTTGACGTATAGTGCGACTTGTCAGACATATTGGGTCATATGGGGTTTACCCGTTCTCTCCCCCGATGGGGATATCCTCTGTTTCGCCCAAGAAATATTGATTGAACATCAATCATTCGGAGCGTGAAGTGCAATAGATCAATATTCTAAATTAGAATAATTTATGGTTAACTTGGAACGATAAAATAAAGTATCCAGGCTCCGTTCAAAAAATATCAAATTGTGAATATATATATATGATTACTGCTTGTATCATAAATATTCTATTTTATGCTTACTATTAGGAGTGATCTTAACCTGCTATTCAATGGAATAGTATGATGAATACATCGAATAGTTAGAGAGAAAGCATGAAAGAAACGGATTAAAAAAAAAAAAAAATAAGCATAGAAAAAGAAGCGGTACTGAGATCATTTGCCCTATATGTACAAATAGAATTCGGACAGATCTTTACCCGGAGTAGAACACGAACCTAAAAGAATTGAAAGAGCCCATTCAGGAACAAGAAAATGACATCGTGATTTAAATCTCGATGAAACAATACATCAATGGGAGGTTAGTTCAATAAGTTCAGTAAATTTTTTTATAGGGAAAGGGGCCAAAACCCATGTTTTTTGAAAAATAGAATAAAAGCCTTCATTAGAAAAACCTGTTACAAAAAAAGAAATAAGACTGGAATTGACACATTGATTGATTCTTTTTCGCGATTTTTTGAACCGTATGCATCCAAAGGTGCACGTACGGTTCATAGGGGATACAATTTTGTCCTAATCAACCGACTTCATCGAGAAAGATTACTTTTTTTAGGCCAAGAAGTTGATAGCGAGATCTCGAATCAACTTGTTGGCCTCATGGTATATCTCAGTATAGAAGACAATACTAGGGATTTTTATTTGTTTATAAACTCTCCCGGCGGATGGGTAATACCGGGGATAGCCATTTATGATACTATGCAATTTGTGCCACCCGATGTACATACAATATGTATGGGGTTGGCTGCTTCAATGGGATCTTTCATTCTGGTTGGGGGAGAAATTACCAAACGTCTAGCATTCCCTCACGCTTGGCGCCAATGAGTTTTTATTTGAAAAAAAAAAAAGACTATGCCTTCGCCATATTCAAATATGAATAATTATGAATAATCGAATATGAAAAATTAAGTAATAATAGCATGGCACTTTGAGTTCGATATGAACAAAACATTATTGTTTTTCATAACATGAGATTTTGTATCGAGATAGTAGTATGAAATAAAGGTTATTTCCGATTTGATCTTGTGTGTCGGGAAGACATTTTAGCGTCACAAATCATTTTTCTTCCACACCAGAAGCCTTTTCTAATATTTATGAAAGAAAGAGAAGAGTACGAAAATGAAAAAAAAAAACACACACAATATTATTTTTCCTTATTTGGTCGTATCAGAAAGACACTTTGGGATTGCTAAATAACAGACGAAATAATAAAGCAACAGAATCATCATAGTATTTTTTTTTTCACCCTTACAAAAGGAAGGATGGTAAATAGATTATTCAACGATCTAACTGGACCGGATGGGGAGTAGTCAATTCTATTGCAGAGCCGTATGCAACGCACAAAATATGCCTGTACGGTTGTTCAATTCTATTTATTTTTTCTTTTTTTTATCCCTTTACTTTATTTAACCTCATCATGCGAGATAGAAGAACCATTAATGATGTTATATCAATATCATCAGGGTTATGATTCACCAACCCGCTAGTTCTTTTTATGAGGCACAGGCGGGGGAATTTATCCTGGAAGCAGAAGAACTGCTGAAACTTCGCGAAACCATCACAAAGGTTTATGTACAAAGAACGGGCAACCCTTTGTGGGTTGTATCCGAAGACATGGAAAGGGATGTTTTTATGTCGGCAACAGAAGCCCAATCTCATGGCATTGTTGATCTTGTGGCGGTCGAAAATGAAAATACTGGGGATTTAGTGTAAATCCATGATTCCATTTCATTTCAAACCATAATTCGAATTTTCCGCAATTTGATATTGAATCGAATAAATTCATAATCATCAATCATAAATAAATAAGGTTAAGATGGATCTAAACCAACCCATTATATAATAGAATTCTATATATACGATATGCCAACTATTAAACAACTTATTAGAAACACAAGACAGCCAATAAGAAATGTCAGGAAATCTCCCGCTCTTCGAGGATGTCCTCAGCGTCGAGGAACATGTACTAGGGTGTATGTGCGACTCGTTCAGATCATGAGCTCGAACAAATGAGACAATTTTTCCAGTATCAATGATTAATACCAATGAATAGGATAAATAGAGTGGAAGAGCGCCATTTACTATCTCAAAATGAAGATCTATCATATACCTATATTGTTGTGTATGGAATTTTTTTTTATGGTTTCCATTGGTGCAAATCCAATCACCTCGATTTGAGATGAGAAGCAATTCCCCATTGGTAGCAAATGGTTATCCATTAAGCGGAGGAAATGGTATTATAAGAAGCAAAAGGGTTATGCTCCTATTCTTGAAAGAACGGACTAACAGGGTCAGCTACCTAGCCAACTTTCATAATTAAATGCCGTCACTGTATGGATAGCTCTTATTGTGAAAAGGCCTATTACTATATAATTGATGTGATGGGTAGAGCCAAAGAGTGTGAACCATACAAGTTAACAATACCATTTGATTAAATGATAGACGAGGCTCCGGTGCATAGAGAGGGCCTTACCGTTTAAGAAGTAACCATAGAGACGATGGAACCCACTATTTTGTATTTACTATCAGTAGAATTTCTTATTTCCAGGTGAACTAAATGTCTGGCCCGAAAAGAATAAAAAATCGTGGTTGGGAAGGTTATAGTAGCAAAAGCCATTGGAATTTATATTTTATATATCGGAATAATCCGTTTTGTTATTGGGGGGAACAAATAATGACTGAAAGAAGAGAATTCAATTAGTTATTCATTAAAGTTTAATTTGATTCAATGACCAGAGTTAAACGAGGATATACAGCTCGGAGACGTCGAACAAAAATTCGTTTATTTGCATCAACTTTTAGAGGGGCTCATTCAAGACTTACTCGAACGACTACTCAACAGAAAATGAGAGCTTTGGTTTCCTCTCATCGAGATAGAGGCAAGCAAAAGAGAAATTTTCGTCGTTTGTGGATCACTCGGATAAATGCAGTAACTCGCGAAAATAAAGTATTCTATAGTTATAGTAGATTAATACACAATTTGCACAAGGGACAGTTGCTTATTAATCGTAAAATACTTGCGCAAATAGCTATATCAAATAAGAATTATCTTTACGCGATTTCCAATAAGATCATCGATCAAATAAAGGAAATTATAATTATGAAGTAATATACAAGAATGATTGAACAAGAATTACCCGGAGAATGAACTCCGGGAAGATAGAATAAAAAAAAAAAAAAAAATGTTTTTTATTCCCCCATTTTTATTTCTTATAACACAAGAATCAAACCTGGATTCTAGGCTTTTTCCAACAAAACATCAATCTGAGCGTGAGTTACGATTGGAGTTTTGAGTCAATTGAGGAATATGTCTATTTATTTCTGGCTCTGGGACCAGTCGTTCTAGGGATTGACTCGGCTCTCTCAAATTGTTTCTCATTATTAAGAAAAGGTAACGAAGATAAAATACGAGCTTGTTTTATAGCAATAGTAATTAATCGTTGTTGTTTTAAGGTCAATCTATTCACCCGTCTAGATAATATTTTTCCTTGTTCACTAATAAATCGACTAATTAAACTCATGTTTCTATAATCAATTCGATCCCCCGATCCAATTGGGGGCAAACGCCTACGAAAAGATAGTTTGGATTTACGAAAAGGTTGCTTAGATTTATCCATGGTTTATTCCTTATCTCTAAAATTCGATTTCTTTATTCATTTTTATTCATTTAAGATCCCGCCGAAATGGGGTTTGGTTTGTATAATTTATATGTATAATTTGTATTATGTATTTATTATATATATATTATATATAATTATTATTAATTATAATTATATTATATAATTATATTATAATTTATATTATTATATTTATATTATTATATTATTATAAATTTATATTATTATAATCTATATTATTGTTCTATATTATTATTATTATATGTTTGTGTTTGTTAAAATATGTTAAAATTAAATTATATGTTAAATATGTTAAGATGTTAATTAAGGTGTTAAGTTCTTCCTCTTTCTTTTCTGCTCTTTGGATTGGAATGGAAAGATCGCACACACGTTTTGTTCGATCTATTTCTTTATTTCCCCATGAATCGTATGCTTGTGACAATAGCGACAAAATTTTCTCAATTCTAATCGACTGGGTGTATTGTGCCGATTCTTTTGAGTAATATATCTAGAAATACCCGGCGATTCTTTATTGACACCATTTCGGACACAACAACTAGTACATTCCAAAATAACTCTGACTCTGACATCTTTACCCTTGGCCATAACCCCCCTTTCCTTTGGATCGACTTAACTTAATTTTTCTATTTTCGATCCGAAAATAAAAAGAAGAGAAGAAAAGAACAAAAAAAATAAATAGAAGTTACTAACTCGAAATTGAATTTCTAAAGATTTCATTGTAATTAATATTAATTCATATTTCATATATTAAATATGAATTTATTTTATATAGAATTTTATATAGAATATAGAATATTAATTTAATAGAGTAATAATTAAATAATACAATTTTTTTCTAACTATAAATTATTCCTACCCGAATCCCATTATTTCATTTATGTATCTTCTTTCTATGCTATGATTTCGTGGAGCCTCCCCTAGACCCGCATTTGCATTTATGTTCTCAAAAATTCGGTTTTAGATCCACTTTTTACTGAGATTCAATACATTTAGAATAATATCTCTAATTTTTTTTTTTTCACATATCAATAACTAGAATGAAAAAAAGGGAAATGACAAGGCGTCTGGGAATAAACGATTAATCTCTATCAATAGGCCCGCTAAAGAGCCAAACCATAGAGTAGCTAACACGGGCGCCGTGGAGAGATATGTTTTTATATCTTGCATTGAAAATCCTCCTTCTTTTTTGTTTATTGTAAAAAATAGACATATATTATATGGTCAGATGACCTAATTCAAGATCATTTGTATTTTATTTATTTTTAGCAGAATTCCTAAGTAAAATAGATATGTACAATGAACCAGTAGACGTTCTTGTCCCTAAAAAAGATGACCTCTTCTTTCTGAGCATTATTGATTCATTTTTTTTTTTTTACGTTAAGTTTCTGATGTATATATCAGATATATTAAGTAAAATTCTAAATAAAATTATTTTTATTTATATTTTTTTATTTATATTATTATTATATAGTTATATTTAGTTATATTCGAAATTATTATATGAATTATATGAAAAAAAAAGAAGAAATGGGAAAAAAAATGATATTGTCATTGTATATAAATGAGGGATAAAATAACAATGTGGAAAACAAAACAAGGATTTTATACAATGACATTGTACAAAAATTTTGAAAAGGGATGTAGCGCAGCTTGGTAGCGCGTTTGTTTTGGGTACAAAATGTCACGGGTTCAAATCCTGTCATCCCTACCTATTACTTCTCCTACGGGCAGTAACGGGAGATTAATCGATCTCGATTAAAATTGGATATAATCTTTCATTTTTGCATAGATATACTATATCTATCAACTATATATATCAAGATTTGGGTACAAAAAAAAATCCTTTTCTTTACAGTTGTATCCCCTGTCATAAGAAAGCGCTCTTAGTTCAGTTCGGTAGAACGTGGGTCTCCAAAACCCGATGTCGTAGGTTCAAATCCTACAGAGCGTGATTCTGTTTATGTTATGTCGAATGTCGAATCACATACAATAAAATAACTTAATAAACTTGAATTTGACCCTCCTGCAAAGAGGAGGAGGTCAATAAAAAAAAAAAATATATATATTATTCAATTACAGGTCCAATTGATCACCACGTCTGTATTGTAAATATGCAGTTACGAATAATCCTGCCAAAGTAATAGGGATTAGACCTAAAACGATTCCAAATAAAAAAACTTCAATCATTTCGATTTGTTGTTGTTGTTTGAGGGAATAAAAAAAGAGGTAAGATCCATCCCTAAATATTAATCTGAATTGTCCGTGAATCTCAATAACCGAGAATTGGCAATTCCCGCGGACGCAGGAAGGAACTATGGAATACCTAGAATTTCAGAGAAATATTTATTTTTATAAATAGTTCATTCTTTTATTTTTCAAATAAGTCGTATCTTGTTCAAACCAATCAATAGAGCTGGGGTTATAGTTGAAGCAGCCAGTAGAAAACCGAAATAACTAGTTATAGTGGGCATGAAAGAGCTAAATTAGATATGTTCTTTATACTACATATGTTGATAAAACACTTACCTAAGTTTCACAATTTTTCCCAGATACGACAGTAATAAAAATCAATTGACAGTAGAAAATATTAATTTAGTTCCATCTTGATTTATCAGTCATTATACATTCTGTATGACACTAAAAAAGATAGAGTAACATAGTATAAAAAAAAAGTGTCCCACGATACATCGAAAAATAAAACCCTTACTTTATTTTTACTTTATTTTAATATTTTAAT